TTAGATCCCTTGTTGCACTCCGATAGTATGATATATCATAAATCGGGTCAATGCAAAAGAAATGAGTGCATTTCCATACTATTAAGTAAGTGAAATAGATAAAACAAAATCTGTATTATGCCGCATCACTTATTCTACTGGATCTTACGGAGCCTGTTCACGCACCATATAATCAAGTCTGATCATAGAAAAGATTCTCTTCAAGTGAACCAGCCTATCCTCTGTATGGGGCTCTTACACGGTGGTTGGAACAAAGACACATTTAGTTGTGAATTCAAACAAATGTGGCAGATAAGGAATATATCTGCACGGACTAATCAATAGTTCAAGTCACACACTCCCATAATCCATTTTCTCTTCGGAGAATTCACTTCAACCATTAGTGTCAAAGAAATAATACAATTTTGTGGGGTTGAAGGGAAATATCCAAATACATGTTTTATTCTTTTCAATAATCCATATTTATAGCAATGAAATCCTATTGTTCCTACCCTGAGTGAAGTGATAAATGACTGATTACAAATATCTATGATCTATATTATATTCTTTATTCTCTATAAAGGACCAGAAATGCCTTGCTTACGTATCATTGGGAAGTGCATTAACATAAATACGGCAGTAAGCAGAGGTAATACAAAAGTGTGTAAACTATAAAAACGAGTCAGAGTGGATTGTCCTACACTAGCACTTCCACGTAATAACTCTACCAAAGGCGATCCTATTACAGGAATAGCTTCCGGTACACCTGTTACAATTTTTACTGCCCAATAACCAATTTGATCCCAAGGTAAGGAATAACCAGTCACACCAAAAGATGCGGTCAATACAGCCAAAACCACACCTGTAACCCAAGTCAATTCACGAGGTTTTTTAAAGCCACCGGTGAGATACACACGAAATACGTGCAGGATCATCATTAGGACCATCATACTTGCCGACCATCGATGAACTGATCGGATTAACCAACCAAAATTAGCTTCAGTCATTATATATTGAACAGAAGCAAAAGCTTCAGTAACGGTCGGGCGATAGTAAAAAGTCATAGCAAATCCCGTAGCTACTTGTACTAAAAAACAAGTAAGCGTAATTCCGCCTAAACAATAAAATATATTGACATGCGGAGGAACGTATTTACTAGTTATATCATCTGCAATCGCCTGAATCTCAAGACGTTCTTCGAACCAATCATAGACTTTATTGAGATAGGTAAACTCAAGGAACTCCCCCTCTGAGAACCGTATATGAGAATTTCATCTCGTACGGCTCAAACAGAAACACCCAAATACTGGCTATAACGGATATGTGGAATAAAAAGTTTGAAACTTCTTTAATCCTATGATTCAATCTTTCTCTAAAGATACGAAAGAATAAAAATCTGAAAGCTCTTCTTTGTGGTTATAATGCCAAACTATCAAGTTGGCTCATTCGTCTTTATGTTGATGGTTACAGGCCTCTTGAATCTTCTATTTACCTATTTTTTTTTTCTTTTCTTTTATTTGTGTGTAATGCAGCTTTACTTCTGTTTTCTTTATTATTGATAGGAATTCTCTTGTTAAGACCCTATAGAATCGATTAAAACCTCAGATTCATACTACAACCACGATGATTCAATAAAACCTTCAAAATAAGTCCCAAAATTCTCTGAGTAAGAATCGGTGGATCATCACTTATTCAATGAATATATATAATGAATCAAAATACAAAGAACGGTTTGTCCTTTAATTCAAAATAAAAAAAGCAGAAACAGAAAAAGAATAAAAATATTTCAATTTATAACTTCTAACCCTTTTTTTTAACTCTTTTTGGTTAATTCTTTTTTTGGAGTCCGGCAAGCGAGGTCTGAATATAAAATATGAATCATAGTTATAATAGTTTGTAATCTATTTCATATATTCCGCGCGTTCCAGATACTAGAATGAATATCCGACGAGGTAAAACCATCTGTATCAAGATGACAGAACCGATTTCTGTAGTATCCATAGGATCAATTATAACAAGTCACACACTCATATTCCGGAAATACAGAAACAAAGAAATTCCACGGTCGAACTACCAAAAAATAGAATGGACTAAAAGCGACCTAAATGCTTCACTTGGTTTTGTATTGAAAAGCTATTTAGTAGTTCTTGTTAATCTAATTCATTGAGATTCCGTCCAGTAAAATGGAAGAATTATAAATCTCCAAAATAATAGATAAGAATATCGCAAATAGAGCCATTGCGATACCCATCAAAGGAGTAGTTCCCCAACCGGGAGCTACTTTACCATATTCCGAATTCAATGGTTTCAATAAATCCCCTATAATAGTTCGTCTTGGACCAGATCTAGAACTATCCTCAACGGTTTGTGTAGCCATAAATCCGATTTTGTATTCATTGAGAGTCGTTGACTTTGTATACCATTCTATTGTAAATAAATGATCTTATCATAGATCCGTTGTAGTCTTAAAATTATATAATAATGGAAACAGCAACCTTAGTTGCCATCTCTATATCTGGTTTACTTGTAAGTTTTACTGGGTACGCCTTATATACTGCTTTTGGGCAACCCTCTCAACAACTAAGAGATCCATTCGAGGAACACGGAGACTAGTTGAATTAATGAGCCTCCCAATATTGGGAGGCTCATTAATTCAATTGAGATAGAGATAATCAAAAATCATTTCATCTTTTTAGTTGGAACTTTAGGCGGTTCCCTAAAAAAGATAGCGAAAAAGATTATTCCTAAAGTCGAGACTAAGAGGAATGTATAAACCAATGCTTCCATAGATTCGATTGTGGTTTACAATTATAGCTTCCATACCTGTTTATTTTGGATCGTCTCCCGGATAACTAAAAAGAAAGAGTCAAAGGAAAGGCAGCAATTCAAATCAAGATTTATCCGGTACCCTATTTATGTTAAACTATGTTAAATCACAAAAATAAAGGTGAAAAGTAAGAAATCAATCTTATATCAGACTACTTGTCTTCTTGTAGTCGGATCCCCAAGTTTTTGGAATGCTCCAAATTCTACTTGAGCATCCAAATCTGGGTCAATACCGGCAAAAACATCTCTGAACAAGGTTCTAGCACCATGCCAAATATGTCCGAAGAAAAAGAGTAGAGCAAACGAAGCATGTCCAAAAGTAAACCAACCCCTTGGACTGCTACGAAAAACACCATCGGATTTCAAAGTAGCACGATCTAATTCAAAAATTTCTCCCAATTGAGCACGTCTAGCATATTTTTTCACAGTAGCAGGATCACTATAACTGACTCCATTCAGTTCGCCGCCATAGAACTCCACAGTTACACCTACTTGTTCGACACTATACTTCGATTCTGCCCTTCTAAAAGGAACATCTGCTCTAACAATTCCGTCTCCGTCTACCAAAACAACTGGAAATGTTTCAAAAAAAGTAGGCATACGACGTACAAAAAGTTCACGACCTTCTTTATCTCTAAAGATAGGGTGTCCTAACCACCCAACAGCTATTCCATCCCCGTTGTCCATTGAGCCCGCTCTGAATAATCCCCCTTTTGCCGGATTATTGCCGATGTAATCATAAAAAGCTAATTTTTCAGGAATTTTAGACCAAGCTTCTGATAAACTTTGATTTTCGGCTAGCCCAGCGCCAACTCTTCGATATATTTCTTGTTGGAAGTATCCCTGATCCCATTGATAACGAGTGGGACCAAATAATTCAATGGGGGTAGTTGCTGAACCATACCACATAGTTCCAGCAACAACAAAAGCGGCAAAAAAAACAGCAGCGATACTACTGGAAAGGACGGTTTCAATATTTCCCATACGTAATCCTTTGTATAGACGTTGGGGCGGACGGACACTAAGATGGAATAGACCTGCTAATATGCCCAATGTACCTGCTGCAATATGATGAGAGGCTATTCCTCCCGGAACAAAAGGATCAAAACCTTCCACACCCCACGCTGGATTTACAGATTGTACCCTTCCGGTTAGTCCATAAGGATCGGACACCCATATTCCAGGACCATACAACCCCGTTACATGAAATGCGCCAAACCCAAAACAAGCCAGTCCTGAAAGAAATAAATGAATTCCAAAAATCTTAGGTAAATCTAAAGAAGGTTTTCCTGTGCGTTCATCACAAAATATTTCTAGATCCCAATACACCCAATGCCAAATAGCTGCCAAAAAGCACAAGCCAGAAAACACAATATGTGCACCGGCCACACCTTCGTAACTCCAAATACCCGGATTCGTTATAGTCCCTCCTGTGATACTCCAACCGCCCCACGAATTGGTTATTCCTAAACGAGTCATGAAGGGTATAACAAACATACCTTGTCTCCACATTGGATCAAGAACAGGGTCAGAGGGATCAAAAACCGCTAATTCGTATAGAGCCATCGAACCGGCCCAACCAGCAACTAGAGCTGTATGCATTATATGGACAGAAAGCAAACGACCCGGATCATTCAATACGACGGTATGAACACGATACCAAGGCAAACCCATGGAAATACCCCTTTCTCAACGAAAAATAGACACTATGTAACTTTATTGCATTGGAAAAAACTATGCTATGTACCCCCCCCCTTTTTTCAGTAGATTATCTCGAAGAAAGGATTCATATTTGTTCTATTCTTATTCTTTTAGTAATAATGGAAGAGTTCTGTTTGTAGGAACAAAAAGAAGCAGATCTATTCTATATCCGATAAGTACCAATACGCAATGGTAGGGGGGCGAGATCCCACGTTCATTTTCTATGAGTGAAAGCATACATATTTGTTCATATCATTAAAAAGACCTATTCCTAATAATTTTCTCCTTTAGTCATAGTCATTCTGTCTTCTTTTTTTATTTTATGTTATGAACTTATTCACTTTATGGATAAACTATGATAAAGGCTAATCTTATTAATATTAAGACAATAAACCCATTGTTACGCTTCCACATCAAAGTAAGATATAGTACTTAATTCTTTTTTTCTTTAATGCCTATTGGTGTTCCAAAAGTACCCTTTCGAAGTCCTGGAGAGGAAGATGCATCTTGGGTTGACGTATAGTGCGACTTGTCAGATATATTGGGTCACATGGGATTCCCCCATTTTCTCCCCCGATCGAGATATCCTCTCTTTCGCCCAAGAAAGATTGATTGACTTATCAAAAATTTGGAGCGTGAAATGCAATTATATTGATTTTGTTTTTTTTTGGGGGGGGAGGTATCCAGATTAATATTATCAATTAGAATAATTTATGGTTTAGAATACTTTATAGTTGTCTCGATTGGACCAATAAAATGAAGTATCCAGGCTCCGTTTACAAAAAACCCAATTGGTAATATATCTATGATTACTACCTTTATCATATTCTATTTTTAATTTATAAACAGGAGTGATCTTAAACTGTTTAATCAATCGAGTAATATAATGAATACATTGAATATTTGGCAGAAGACATGACATAAAAAAAATTGAAAAATAAAAAAGCCATATCAAAAAGACTTGGTATTGGGACATTTGTCCTATATGTGCAAATAAAAATAGGGCCGATCTTTACTTGACTTTGGAGTAGAACATAAACCTAACAAAATTGAAGAAACCCATTCCGGAACAAGAAAATGACATCGTGATTTGTATTCAATCTCGATGAAACAATACATCAATGAGAAGTTCGTTCGATAAATTTAGTCAATTACTTTTCTATTTTTTGATATTTATAGGTAAAGTAAACAGACCAAAACGAATCTTTCTTGAAAAATAAAAATGGAATCAAAAAAGTCCTTTGTTAGAAGGAGTCCAAAAGAATGCGGGCTGTAATCTACACATTGATTCTTTTTTTCGCGATTTTTGATAACCTGTATGCATCAAAAGGTGCGCGTATGGTTCCTAAAGATACAATTTTATCCTAATCAACCGCCTTTATCGAGAAAGATTACTTTTTTTAGGCCAAGAGGTTGATAGCGAGATTTCGAATCAACTTATTGGTCTTATGGTATATCTTAGTATAGAGGATGATACCAAAGATCTGTATTTGTTTATAAACTCTCCCGGGGGGTGGGTAATACCCGGAGTAGCTATTTATGATACTATGCAATTTGTAGGACCAGATGTACAGACAATATGCATGGGATTAGCCGCTTCAATGGGATCTTTTATTCTGGTCGGAGGAGAAATTACCAAACGTCTAGCATTCCCTCATGCTCGGCGCCAATGAGTTTTGTATTTGAGAGAAAAAAGAAGACTATGCCTTCGCCATATGAAATATGACTATTAAGTAATAATAGCATGGCATTTTGAATTCGATATGAGGAAAAAAAAAAAACCATTCGATTATATATCGAAAGAGTAGTATGAGATAAGGGGCATTTCCGATTTTATCTGATCTATCGGAAGCCTATTGCAGCGTCACAAACTTTTTTGTTTTCCCCCCAGAAGACTAATTATGTTATGAAAGAATAAAAAAAAAAAGAAACTTTGGGATTGTTGAATAAAAGACTAAATAAATATCTATATAAATATAAAGCAACGGAGCCATCATAGTATTTTTTAACTACTCCAAAATAAAGGGAAGGATGATTATTGGATTATTTACCGATCTGGGTCTAGTATGATAGACCCTATATTTTCTGTTTCTTCGATGGGAGGGAAAAGTGAATTCCATTGTAGAGCCGTATGCAATGCGCAAAAGATAAAGATGCCTGTACGGTTGTTCAATTCTATCTTGTTTTTCGTAGTATTTATTATTCTTTATTTGATTTGTTCTCTTTGATTTATCTTCGAGATAGAAGAACCATTTTTTATGTTATATAATCAGGGTAATGATCCATCAACCTGCTAGTTCTTTTTATGAGGCACAAACGGGAGAATTTATCCAGGAAGCGGAAGAACTGCTGAAGTTACGCGAAACCATCACAAGGGTTTATGTACAAAGAACGGGCAAACCTTTATGGGTTGTATCCGAAGACATGGAAAGAGATGTTTTTATGTCAGCAACAGAAGCCCAAGCTCATGGAATTGTTGATCTTGTAGCGGTAGAATAAAAAATAACAGGTATTTCACGAAAATAAAATACGCAATTCAAAATTTTATCTTCTTACCTACCGGGTTTTGATATAGTATTATATTAATTAATCTATTAATATAGAATTATCAATATACAAGTAATTCCTAATCATCCGGTTAGGATCGATCTAAACCAATTCATTATGTATACGAGTCAACATGCCAACTATTAAACAACTTATTAGAAAGACACGACAGCCAATCAGAAATGTCACGAAATCCCCCGCCCTTGGGGGATGCCCTCAGCGACGAGGAACATGTACTAGGGTGTATGTGTGACTCGTTCAGAGCATGGACTGGGACAAAAGAAAAGAACCCATTTTTCCAGTATCAATGATCAGTACCAATAAATAGGATAAAATGGAAGAAATCCATTCACTATATAAAAAGGATCTATCATATCCTTCTACTGTTTATCAAATTTTATGGTTTCTATTGGTGTAAATCGTAAATCCAAGCGTCTCAATTTTCAATTTAAGATGAAAAAGAATTTCCCATTGGTAGCAAATGGTTATCCATTAAGCAGGGAAAATATTATTTAAATTAAAAGGCAAAAAGATTATGCCCTTACTCTTGCAACAACGGACTAACAGGGTCAGCTACACAGCTAATCTTCATAATTAAATATCGTTACTGTATAGGTAGATCTCGTTGTGAAAGACTGATTACTGGATAATTCATAGGTAGAGCCAAAGAGTGTAAACTGTACAAGTTAACAATAGCATTGATTAAATGAAAGAAGGAGCTCCGGTGTATAGAGGGGACCTCGCCGTTTAAAAAGTAACCATAGAAACGATGGAACCCACGATTTTTTTATCCATTTAGATTTACTACTTTGTGTTTTTATTTAATATGCTTTTTTTAATATCTAGTATCACTATCCATACAATTTCTTATTTTTATTTCGAGGTGAAATGCCTAGAAGAAAAAAAGAGAAAATCGTGGTCAGGAAGGTTATAGTAGCAAAAGCCATTGGAGTTTTTATTTTATACATTGGACGAATCCGTTTTGTTATTCAAAAATTAGGAAAGGGAAAAGGAATAACTGAAAGAAGGGAAATCAATTAGTTATTCATCGAAGTTTCATTTATTCAATGACCAGAATTAAACGAGGATATATAGCTCGAAGACGTAGAACAAAAATTCGTTTATTTGCATCAAGTTTTCGAGGGGCTCATTCAAGACTTACTAGAACTATTACTCAACAGAAAATAAGAGCTTTGTTTTCGGCTTATCGGGATAGAGGTAGGAAAAAGAGAGATTTTCGTCGTTTGTGGATCACTCGGATAAATGCAGTAATTCGCGGTAATAGTGTATACTATAGTTATAATAAGTTAATACACAATCTGTACAAGAGGCAGTTGCTTCTTAATCGTAAAATACTTGCGCAAATAGCTATATTAAATAGAAATTGTCTTTATATGATTTCCAATGAAATTATAAAATAAGTAGATTGGAAGGAATTCATGGGAATGTTTTAAATTTGAAATAGAGTTCGCTGGAGAATTAACTCCGGGAAGGTAGAATAGAAATTAGTATGATACAATATAATAATATGATAAGGTCGCCAAAATGAACAAACAACACGTTCAATAAAAAAATATTGATTCTTTTTTTTCTTATGATACAACAATCAAAATCTGGATTCGCGAATTTTTCGAACAAAACATCAATCCGCCTTTGAGTTCGTATTAGAATTTTGATTCAAGTGAAGAATAAACCTATTTCTTTTTGATTCTAAGACCAGTAGTTCTAGTGGTCGACTCACCTCTTTCAAATTGTTTCTCATTATTAAGAAAAGGTAACAAAGATAAAATACGAGCTTGCTTTATAGCACTAGCAATTAATCGTTGTTGTTTTAAGTTTAATCGATTCACCCGTCTAGATAATATTTTTCCTTGTTCACTAATAAATCGACTAATTAAACTCATGTTTCTATAATCAATTCGATCCCCCGATCCAATCGGGGGCAAACGCCTACGAAAAGATCGCTTGGATTTAAAATAGAGTCGCTTGGGTTTATCCATGATTTGTTTATTCCTTATCCCGAAAATCCAATTTTGATGAGGGATTTTGGGTTGTTTATCTTTAAATATATGTTATATAGAATATATATAATATATATCATTTTGAATCTTCCTTGTAAGGGTGACATACAGGCGATCGGATCAGTTCGATCTATTTCTTTATCTCCCCATGAATTGTATGTTTGTAACAAAAGGGACAGAATTTTCTCAATTCCAATCGACTAGGCGTATTATGTCGATTCTTTTGAGTAATATATTTGGAAATACCAATACTCATTGATTCCTTATTAGCACCATTTCGAGTACATTTGGCACATTCCAAAATAACTGTTACTCGAACATCTTTACCCTTGGCCATGAACCTCCTTTGGATTTTTTATTTAACCAACTATTCCATTTTCCAATCCAAAGAGAAGAAAGGAACAAAAAAAAAAATAGAAGTTGCTAACTCGAAATAAAATTCTGAAAGATTTCGTTGAAATCAAGATAGTAATATAATTAAATAAGTAATAGAAGAATTTCTAACTACTTTCATTTAAGTATTTTGTATAATATTGTTGACCTAGCCATCAATTTCCATTTCCGTTCTCATTCTCTTATCTTATTAATTTAAATTAAATTTAATTTAGAGTCCCGGTCCGAGTTCCGAGTTTTACTGAAGTTGAATCCACTTTTATTCTTTCTCTTTTCGAACTTATTATAATTTAATAAATTCGAAAATTCAAAGAAGGGAAGGGGAGGGATTAGTCACTGATATTTGATTATATCTCTAATCTTCTTCACCCCCTCCCATGTCAATAACTAGAACGATAATTAAAAAAAGGAGAATATCAACGCATCCGGGAATAAACGATTGATCTCTATCAATAGACCTGCTAAAGACCCAAACCATAAAGTACTTACTACCGGTGCCACGGAGAGATATGTTTTTAGATCTCGCATTTGAAATCCTCCTTATTTATTGTAATTTGTAATACATATATGATCAGACATATATGTAATTAATGATCACTTGTATTTGTATGCGGAATGCCTAATTATAATGGAAATATACAACGATTCAGTAGCTATTCCTTTTCTTAAAAAAAAAGAAAAAAAATACACCCTTTTATGTCCCAACATTCCCGAAAAATATTATATTCATTTTTTTACAGCGGGTTTAATTATACGTTACGTATATAAGTCTTTTATTATACTTAATAATATGTTATATGATATGAGATAAAAAAAATAAATGACAAGATAATTTTTGTATATGAATGGATAAAATAAAGATGTGGAAAACAATACAGGTATTCTCTACAATGACACTGTCGACCAATGGAAAGGGATGTAGCGCAGCTTGGTAGCGCGTTTGTTTTGGGTACAAAATGTCACGGGTTCAAATCCTGTCATCCCTACCTATTACTTATCTTATGAGCAGTAATAAGGAATTAATTGAAATCGATTCAAATTGGGTATCCATAATCCAATACATAATATGATCAATCTTGCATTTTACAATATTCTATATAATTCTATATAATATAATAGTAGATGCATGCAAAAATATATTAGGGTTACAAAATATTTAGAAAGCGCTCTTAGTTCAGTTCGGTAGAACGTGGGTCTCCAAAACCCGATGCCGTAGGTTCAAATCCTACAGAGCGTGATTCCATTCTTGTTATTCTTAGGTCGAAAATTACAATGAAATAATTGAACAGTAATCTAAATTTGACCCCCTATGGATTAAAATTAAAACAAGTAGGGGGTCAATAAAAAAAAGAGATATTAATTAATCAAAAGTCCAACTGATCACCACGTCTGTATTGTAAATATGCAGTTACAAATAATCCAGCCAAAGTAATAGGAATTAGACCTAAGACAATTCCAAATAGCAAAACTTCAATCATTTCAATTTGTTTGAAAGGAGAAAGGGAGAGGTAATATCTATTCTTAAATATTAATTCGTATTGCACATGAATCTTAATGACCAAGAATTTGAAATTGACACGGTAAGAAACTATAGAATATATGGAATACCACAGAAAGATTTCTTTTTTTTTATGAATTATTCATTCAATTAATTTCAAATAAGTCGTATCTTGTTCAAACTGATAAATAGAGCTGAAGTTATAGTTAAAACCGCTAGTAGAAAACCGAAATAACTAGTTATGGTAGGCATAAAGAGGCTAAATGAAATATGTTATTTTTTTTTTTATACATATGTTTATAAAGCACTTCCCTAAATTTCAATTTTGTTTTTGAAAGAGATAAACAAAAATACCAATTGAAAGAATAAGTTCAATTGAAAGTTTTTGATTCAGCAATTATTATCATTATAAATAGTAATAAAAAAATAGAGTGACATAGGTAAGAAATCAATTCATCATCTGTGATATCTATTCATCCCGTGATTCCGAATCAACAGATTCGATTCATTGTGCAACTCTTAAAAACAAATATTATTATACTAATAATTACTATCTATATTAATAATTACTATAATTATATTAATATTATATTAATATTATAAATAATAATAAAATAATAATAAAGAATTTTAAATAATAAAAAACTGTGTTGGGTAACTTCATTCAAAAAATAAATGAATTTGAATCGCTTAAAATTGAAAATTGGAAAATCATTTCTATTTTTTTTTATCTTTTTTTTTTATTATTGTATCGAATATATTGTGTATTTTCGAACCAAAAATGACCTTATAGTATAATGCCTCTTACTTTATTACTTTCCTTTTTTTTTACTTTAATTTGAACTCTTTAGATTCAGTAGTAGGTTCATTCACATAATATCTCAAATAAGAAGAAAAAGAGTTTTGCAGAATCTAATCGTGTTTAAAATTAGAAAGCCCCGACTTTCTAATTCTAATTAGGTCACGAAAGACCCAAAGGGCCTAATACAACAATGCTTGCATCGTGAATATTGATTCTTATTCTACTTGCTTGTTCTCTTTCTTTCATCGAAGACTATCTACTAGTCTTACTTGTTACTGGACAACTAATCAATTCCTTAAAAATGAAAAAAAAGGGGGGTTTCAACAAAAAACATCTTCTACAACTACAAAAAGAAAGAATATTTATAGATTTCGCATCTAATTGAATTAGAAAGGAATATGATAATCTCCCTCGTGAATTATTCGAAAGCAATCCGTCGGCTTCACATTATATCTGATTTTCAGTTTCTAATCCGAAGCCAATAATGGAGAGAACCCTTATACTACTATTATACTACTACAGGAATTTGATAAATTTTCTATTGAATGATATAACATCGACAAGCAACAATAAAAGAAAAAAATAAATTATCTAGCACTCCATTTCGATACTGATTGTGAAATTGCGTTGCTGTGTCAGAAGAAGGATAGCTATACTGATTCGGTATACTCTAAAGACACCCTTGGTACACTATTGACGATCTCACAAAGATTTCATTTCAGTGAATTCCCAT